ACCAATAAATTTTTACCTCTTATTCTAGTGTGTGCTTCTGGAGGAGCACGTATGCAAGAAGGAAGTTTGAGCTTGATGCAAATGGCTAAAATATCTTCTGCTTTATATTATTATCAATCAAATAATAAGTTATTCTATGTATCAATCCTTTCATCTCCTACTACGGGTGGGGTGACAGCTAGTTTTGGTATGTTGGGAGATATCATTATTGCCGAACCAAATGCCTACGTTGCATTTGCGGGTAAAAGAGTAATTGAACAAACATTGAATAAGACAGTACCCGAGGGTGCACAAGCGGCTGAATATTTATTCCATAAGGGCTTATTCGATCCAATCGTACCACGTAATCCTTTAAAAGGCGTTCTGAGTGAGTTATTTCAGCTCCATGCTTTCTTTCCTTTGAATCGAAAAATGAAATCAAAAAAAAAATTAAGGAGAGCCATATATCCTTATCCTTAATTTTATCCTTAATTTAATAAATTCAAAAATTTATTACTTGTTTTAAATTTATTACTTGTTTTGTGGTAACCAAGTAGTTATTTAGTTTATAGGAAGCAAAGTAAAAATTCCAAGAATGGATTTTTCTTTGGTAACATAAGATTAAATTGGAAAAAGAATCATGCGGATACTTTTTTTTATCGATAGCCCTGATTACTAATCAGGTCAGGAAATCTCTATCAAACAAAATAAAAAGAGTGAATTCTGTCTCTTTCGTCCGTGAAATTGGGCAAGGGGGTCCTGCATCTTTCTATATCCCTCAAGAATCCCCAGTTTTACTAAGAATCTCTTTTGTTGGATCGTATTATAACGGATTTTTCGCAAAGGGAAAAACTAAATCAAAAATGAAGAATAATAAAAATCAATAATGAACATAATAAAAAAAAAAAGTGAATTATCATACATATATTGCATGTAGAAAGATGAATAAGCCCATTTATTTACTTATTTTATTTACATATTTACACTTTTGATTTACATTAATTATATTATATACGTACTTAGTATATTCTAGTCTATTATATACTTTACAGACTTATAATATTTTCTTTTTTTTTTTTAATATATTTAATATATATTAAAAAATATATATATTAGTATATAGAATATATTAGTATATAGACTCTTATATTATAGACTCCTTATTATATCCTTATTTTATTATATCTTAGTCTTAGTATATATATATTATATACCCTTTATTAATATTAATTTATTAATATTAATAAATTAATATTAATTAGTGTATATACTCACTTAGGTATACTCAGTATAATAGTATAATTATTATATGAATTATAAGATATCTTTATAACAGGTTAAAAGATTAATATATTAATATAACAATAAATAACAGGTACAAATCAAATATTAAATCGAGGTACCCATTCTATGACAATTCTCAACACCTTACCCTCTATTTTTGTGCCTTTAGTGGGCTTAGTTTTTCCGGCAATTGCAATGGTTTCTTTATCTCTTCATGTTCAAAAAAACAAAATTTTTTAAATACGATGGGGCAAAATCTTATCTATTTTTTTTTTCAAGACTTACGTGAATCATAGCACGGATATCTATTTAGTAGAATATGGTATAACGTGTGGCTTCTTCCGAGCATAAGCTCGTATGAATGTGTAAACATGATATATGAGTAACTGAATTAGAACTATTTTCAAATGGATCGATATCGGGATGAATTTCTGAAATGTAAAGTCAATATATGTATGTGGATATCTATAAGAAATCATATGAAAGGGATGTTCGTGTTTTAGTTTAGATCTAGGCAATTCGATGAATTACTCCTAAAGTTCACATCATAACAGTGCTAGTTGATGAGAGTTACTTCGGAAACAAAAAAATGAAAGTCAATTTTTTTTGGTTATTCCCCAATTCCAATAAAATGCAACTAGATCTAATATAGTATGAGTTGGCGATCAGACCGTATATGGATAGAACTTATAGCGGGGTCTCGAAAAACGAGTAATTTCTGCTGGGCCTTTATCCTTTTTTTAGGTTCATTAGGATTTTTATTGGTTGGAACTTCCAGTTATTTTGGTAGGAATTTTATATCTTTAGTTCCCTCTCAGCAAATAATTTTTTTTCCACAAGGGATCGTGATGTCTTTCTACGGAATCGCGGGTCTTTTTATTAGTTCCTATTTGTGGTGCACAATTTCGTGGAATGTAGGTAGTGGTTATGATCGATTCGATATAAAAGAAGGAATAGTGTGTATTTTTCGTTGGGGATTTCCTGGAAAAAATCGTCGCATCTTCCTCCGATTCCTTATGAAAGACATTCAGTCCATCAGAATAGAAGTTAAAGAGGGTATTTATTCTCGTCGTGCCCTTTATATGGAAATCAGAGGCCAGGGGTCCATTCCCTTGACTCGTACTGATGAGAATTTGACTCTACGAGAAATTGAGCAAAAAGCTGCCGAATTGGCCTATTTCTTGCGTGTACCAATTGAAGTATTTTGAAACAAGAACTGAAGAATGACTGCTTTCTTAGCAAGAGGGAAAAAACGAAAACTCAAGAATCCTCTTTTTTCTATAGCACAACTTAACTGAAGTTTCTTCAGAACGCTCATTCGAGCTAAACGCAAACGAACAAGGAACAATCATAAAACGAAATTGCTTTTTTTTTTCGAATTTGAAGTGGACTCTTTCTTATTGTATTTCGGTATTGTTTTTCTGTATTCTTTCTAAATTCAAGGACTAACCACTTTACTGAATCACAAATAAAAAATAGGAAATAGATTCATGGGCTCTATAACTTTTAATGTAATAGAACCGATGCTTGATAGAAATAGAAATAGTAGTATTGAGTCGACAAATGAGGCGAGTTTATTTAAAAATTCCCAGACGAAAAAATGGCAAAAAAGAAAGCATTCATTTCCCTTATATATCTTTCATTTATAGTATTTTTGCCTTGGTGGATCTCTCTCTCATTTAATAAAAGTTTGGAATCTTGGGTTACTAATTGGTGGCATACTAGACACTCCGAAATTTTTTTGAATGATATTCAAGAAAAAAGTATTCTAAAAAAATTCATAGAATTAGAAGAACTCTCCCTCTTGGACGAAATGATAAAGGAATACCCGGAAACACATTTACCAAAGCCTCACCGCGGAATCTACAAAGAAACGATCCAATTGATCAAAATGCACAATGAGAATCGTATGAATACGTTTTTTCATTTCTCGACAAATATAATCTCTTTCGTTATTCTAAGCGGTTATTCTATTCTAGGTAATGACGAACTTGTTATTCTTAACTCTTGGGTTCAAGAATTCCTATATAACTTAAGCGACACAATAAAAGCGTTTTCTATTCTTTTATTAACTGATTTATGTATAGGATTCCATTCGCCACACGGTTGGGAACTAATGATTGGCTCTGTTTACAAAGATTTTGGATTTGCTCATAATGATCAAATTATATCAGGTCTTGTTTCTACTTTTCCAGTCATTTTAGATACAATTTTTAAATATTGGATCTTTCGTTATTTAAATCGTGTATCTCCGTCACTTGTAGTCATTTATCATTCAATGAATGACTGAAAAATGATAGACCGATTCAATTATAATGTTTGTTACTTTGTACATAAGCAACCCATTCAATCAAAATTGTACTTATTCGTTCTACCCATATGGGGGCTTCCTTCAATGTTCCAGTAAAATTATTTCAGTAAATAGCAGAATCATAGATAGGGAACTATACTAGCGACTTATCTAATTTTATTGTAGAAATTTTCGGGATCAATGATTGGACCATGCAAACTAGAAATACCTTTTCTTGGATAAAGGAAGAGATTACTCGATCTATTTCCGTCTTGCTCATGATATCTATAATAACTTGGGCACCCATTTCAAATGCATATCCCATTTTTGCACAGCAGGGTTATGAAAATCCACGAGAAGCGACCGGCCGTATTGTATGTGCCAATTGCCATTTAGCCAATAAGCCCGTGGATATCGAGGTTCCACAAGCGGTACTTCCTGATACTGTATTTGAAGCAGTTGTTCGAATTCCTTATGATCTGCAACTGAAACAAGTTCTTGCTAATGGTAAAAAAGGAGCTTTGAACGTAGGGGCTGTTCTTATTTTACCTGAGGGGTTTGAATTAGCCCCTCCCGATCGTATTTCGCCCGAGATTAAAGAAAAGATAGGCAATCTATCTTTTCAGAGCTATCGTCCCACTAAAAAAAATATTCTTGTGATAGGTCCTGTTCCTGGTCAGAAATATAGTGAAATCACCTTTCCTATTCTTTCTCCGGACCCCGCTACTAAGAAAGATGTGCACTTCTTAAAATATCCCATATACGTAGGCGGCAACAGGGGACGGGGTCAGATTTATCCCGACGGAAGCAAGAGTAACAATAATGTTTATAATGCTACAGCGTCGGGTATAGTAAGCAAAATCATACGAAAAGAAAAAGGGGGATACGAAATAACCATAGTGGATGCATCGGATGGACGTCAAGTGGTTGATATTATCCCTCCAGGACCAGAACTTCTTGTTTCAGAGGGAGAATCCATCAAACTTGATCAACCAGTAACGAGCAATCCTAATGTGGGTGGATTTGGTCAGGGGGATGCGGAAATAGTACTTCAAGATCCATTACGTGTCCAAGGACTTTTGCTCTTCTTGGCATCTGTTATTTTGGCACAAATATTTTTGGTTCTTAAAAAGAAACAGTTTGAGAAGGTTCAATTGTCCGAAATGAATTTCTAGATCCGAAGATTTATCAACACCAAGCTCTAAAAAGAATCTAACTTTTGTCGCCAATTATGTTATGTAATTATGGATGATCAAAAAAATTCTGAAAAGCTTCTTGTTTTTTTATATTTTTTTCTACCTGAGTTCGGGAATTGAATTACTTGTACCGCACTCCTAGTATGTATACTGTGAAGAAGACTATTTGAGTTTACTCCCCTCTTCTTTATTTCTTTGTTTTTTATTTCTTTGTTTTTTCAATCCAAATTGAAGCGGTATGATTATGTCAA